TATGAATGGGGATATTCCCGAGACTTACAAAGAAAAAAGGAAGTGACTTAGACAAAAAGAGAAGCGACTTGGACAAAAAGAAACGAAGTGACTTAGAAAAATCTTGTTTGTCGATAACCTCGGACCAATCAATCGAATATTGATTAATACGTAATCGATCGAACACTACTTGAAAACGGCTCTTCCGCTCAGCAACGAAATGTTCCAAATCTTCCTGGAAATTCTTGCTCCCATTGGACCATTTGTATCTATATGCATCAGGATCCCGATTCATGGATCTCTCGGTTCGAGAAATAAGAGGATCGAACCATTTCTTCTGACTCTTTTTCAAATTCGAGAAATGTTGGTTGATCGTATATTTCATTATAGTTCTATGATTCAGAGTATCATTTCCTATTTGATCCCTTTGAATTCCATATTCGAAGTTGCGATCGGATCTATTCATTAAAAAGAATTGATTCGATACATTTCTTATGTACCCATGGGTGCTATATTGGATTTGAATCAGATTTTGGATCAATCTATATTGATTGACTGCCTTCATTATGTTGTTGCTAGCAAATACCACTATTTTTGGTTTTGGATCTTCCAAAGCATTCCCGCAGGAGATCCGGACCCATTTTTTTCTGATCCTTCGATAAAAAGATTCATTCTCTTCATAAAAAATAGGAGGTAGAACCAATAAAGATTTCTTTTTCGATTCATCCCTAGAGTTGAATACCTCATTCAAGAATTTTTTTGGATCCAATCTGTAGGAATCAATAGAAAAGGCAAATCCCTTATGATACACCAGATCCGGCTCGGTTATTGATAGAGTTAATAGATCTGCCATTTCTTGAAATCTCTCTTCTGATTTAAAATCGTGGTGCAACGTGTATCCTCCCCTGTTCCGGTCATGGAATAGATGAAATAAATAAAAAAATGCATTTTGGTTCAAGAATGAAATCTTATTGGAACTGTCCGGTTCATCCTTCGGAACCATATCACATCCCGGATCTGATAAAATAGGATGAATTGATGCGGTATTTTGTAAATACGTAATTATCTTGAATATATCAACCATTTCTTTATTTTCCGATCTCCTGGAAGGGACAAAAGAAAAATCTTGTTGTTTCTTCAACAATTTCTGATCTCTAGTGGACCCCTCCGTAGGATTCGAACCCAGATGAAGTTCTGACCACCTGTCAGAGAAAAAAGAACGAATTGATCTTGTAGGATTCCCAATAAATTCTTCGATTTCTTCCGGAAGCAGATGATTATTCATCTGCTTCTCACGTTCCGTGAATAGCCGGGACAATGAGGAATCCTCAGAAAGGCATTTCGGGAATCGGTCTGATTCTATCTCTGTTCGTTCCGTTTGAAGAAAGGAAGGATCCAAAAGAATCGATCTTTCTTTTAGTTGTTGAATCTCTCTTTGATTGATCAATGTGTGATATTCCGAATCCTCATTACTAATGGAATCAAAATGATCTCTGGATTGATCAGAAGATCCTTTCAATTGGCTAGAATCCGTTACTTGAACGAAAATAGATCTTGTGGAATCATCATATTGCATATTTGACGATACATTCCTCAAAAAATCCGATTCGTGCGGATTCTTCCCCCAACTAACGAAGAGATCTTGGCGGAATTGCCACATATGAAATTGAGCACAATTTTGCAAAGAAATACCCCACTTGTTTCTCGAGAGGAGATGGGAAACATGCTCAATATCATTTGATTGAATAGTTGACCCAGCTCCTTGTTGTTTGAAGAAGCCCTCCACTTCAATCGGTCTTTTTTCACGAAAAGCAGACATGAGATAACAAATCCAGTGTTTCACTAAGATTTCGAATAGCTGTCCCGAATTCAAGTTAATTATGTTTCGCTTCTTCCTCGGAGAAAGACGATCAAACAATTCCCAATCACGGTCCTTGCGGATCGGATCATCCGTATAGGATACAAAAGGAGACTCCAGATATTTGATATCTTTCTCTTTGAATGAGATCTCAATTCCAGCTACGGTTTCATTAGATATCTTACAACTATAATCCCTCTTTTTTCCGATCCGGTTCCTCCACCACCGCGAACCCCAGTTAGATTCAGGCATGATACACTTTTTAGTTATTGGGAGAACCCAAGTACTCTCTTTTGGATCCATGAAACAACTCTCAGAGATCTTTTTCCCTTTTGGAAGATACAGGAGCGAAACAATCAACCTATTGATATTGGAAGACCCAAAAGATTCTTCCAATGTATCATTTCTGGGTCCAATGGAATTCATAGGTATAGGAAGAAGCCCCATCAAATAGAGATTTTTTCTTTCGACCCTATTTCGATTGTTAATACGATTACGATATATAAGGACCGCTACTGCAAGCAGTACTACTACACCTTTGATCGTGAAATATCGATTGTTTGTTGAACCCTGTGAATCGCGTGAAAGTAGGATACTCCAAATTCGGGGGTCAAAGAGTTTCATAAAACGTTCTTGGTGGAAAAAAATGTGAGTGAAAGATCC